TGTAGTAAAGCATCCATACCAATTGATTTAAAATTAAACTAATCTGTTGATAAAACAAAAAATCAAGAGCCTTGATTCACTCCAGACTGAGAAGATTGACTCAAGAACAATTTTTATTTTATTAGAGGCTCCATTGGAAAAATAAGACCTAAACATTAATTGAGAAGTGATGGGAACGATGTAACCTGTAAATACATAAGATTTTACTGAAAACAAATCTTAATGATTTATTGGGAGGATAGCGAAAGGAACCAGAAGACAATCGATTTATTTTATTATGAGAGATCATGGGTTACCTCTACAAATAAAATAACTATTGAAAGACTAAATATGCAAGAGGAAATATTCGCCCGCGAAGATTTGTTTTATATTCTTTTTGATTGCTAAATTTGATCAATCTGATATCCTAATTCGAATATATAAAAAAATTTGTTACAACCTTATATTATAACAAATAACAAAAACAAGATTATCGAAAATAAACAAATAAAATAGAAAAAATTATTCTAGTTATAGACATTAATTATAGAGAATTTTTTCTATTTATATCTAGAACTATTAGATCTAGAACTAGTAGAACTATAAAATAGAATATAGATTCTAATTTATATATATTAGATAGATACAAATTTTTATTCTACTAATATTCTATTCTACCTAATATCCTATTCTAATAATCTAATAATCTAAGATTTTAATACTAATAAATAGATCTAATAAGTAAGAAATAAATTAAAATAAATAGATTTAACTAAATTAAGTGAAATATCAAAGAATACGATGATTTAATATATTATTTTATTCGTAAAAGACATGGATATTTTTTTTTAATCATTTCATTCGCGAGGAGCTGGATGAGAAGAAATTCTCATGTCCGGTTCTGTAGTAGAGATGGAATTGAGATGAGAAAGAACCATCAACTATAACCCCAAAAGAACCCGATTCCGTAAACAACATCGAGGAAGAATGAAAGGAATAGCTTTTCGAGGAAATCGTATTTGTTTTGGAAGATATGCTCTTCAAGCACTTGAATCTGCTTGGATTACATCTAGACAAATAGAAGCCGGACGACGAGCAATGACACGAAATGCACGCCGCGGTGGAAAAATATGGGTACGTATATTTCCCGACAAACCCGTTACTTTAAGACCTACGGAAACACGGATGGGTTCGGGGAAAGGATCTCCCGAATATTGGGTAGCTGTCGTTAAACCGGGTAGAATACTTTATGAAATGGGCGGAGTAGCAGAAAATATCGCAAAAAAGTCTATGTCAATAGCAGCATCAAAAATGCCTATACGAACTCAATTCCTTATTTCAAAATAGGAATATAGAACCAAAGGAAAAAGACCTTTTGTATACTAAAAAAAAGTGGAAGTTTCTTTTTTTGTTTTGGACAAACAATATATGTTTTTTTTCCTTTGCATTTAAATAAAAAAAAAAAAAAAAAAATGATATGATCCAATCTCAGACCCATTTGAATGTAGCAGATAACAGCGGAGCCCAAGAATTGATGTGTATTCGAATCATAGGGACTAGTAATCGCCGATATGCTCATATCGGTGACGTTATTGTTGCTGTGATCAAGGAAGCAGCACCAAATTCACCTCTAGAAAGATCAGAAGTAATCAGAGCTGTAATTGTACGTACTTGTAAAGAACTTAAACGTAATAACGGTATAATAATAAGATACGATGACAATGCTGCAGTTGTCATTGATCAAGAGGGAAATCCAAAAGGAACTCGAATTTTTGGTGCAATTGCCCGGGAATTGAGACAATTAAATTTTACTAAAATTGTTTCATTAGCACCTGAGGTCTTATAAGATAAAAAATTAGACGATATAAGATAGAAAATTTCAGATTAAGAGGAGACCATGATATAGTTATAGTATTTAGTATTATAGTTATAGTATTTTAATTAGTTGAATAAAAACGAAATAGAATTAATCAAATCAAATTAATTAGTAAATTGTCTTTCACGCATATACCTTTAATTAAATAATAAGAAAATAAAAATTCAGAGATTAAATAAAATAATTAATTAACAAAAACCAAGAGTATGTTGATTATATCAAAACTAGCGAAAAATAATAATTTTAGTTTATCATGGGTAGGGATCCTATTGCTGAGATAATAACCTCTATACGAAATGCTGACATGAATAGAAAAGGAATCGTTCGAATAGCAGCTACTAACATCACCGAAAACATTATTAAAATACTCTTACGAGAGGGTTTTATTGAAAATGTAAGGAAACATCGGGAAGAAAACAAAAAATTTTTGGTTTTAATCCTACGCCATAGAAGGAAGAAGAAAGGACCATATAGAACTAGTCTAAATTTAAAACGAATCAGCCGACCAGGTTTACGAATTTATTCTAACTATCAAAAAATTCCTAGAATTTTGGGTGGGATGGGCATTGTAATTCTTTCTACTTCTCGAGGTATAATGACAGACCGGGAAGCTCGACTCGAAAGAATTGGCGGAGAAATCTTGTGTTATATATGGTAATCTTTTTAATATCCGAATTCGACCCAAACTTCTTATTTATTTGTTATAAAAAAAAAAAAGAGATTTAAAGAATAGGTTTCTAATACCATTCCTCTCGATTCCTCTTACATTAGTTAATACTTCAAGAGGATTTGCGATGGGATGAAAGAACAAAAATGAATTTTGGAAAGTTTAATTACTAAATCTGAATCACTTTTTCAATTTCAATAATATGTTCCAAGTTCGTTTAGATAATCAAGATCTGGTTTTAGGTTATCTTTTAGCCAAGATAATTTTTTTTACGTATACTACCACCACGAGATAGTATCAAAGTACTTATAATTCGATCCGAGCACGTCTAATTTATAGACTCCATAAAAAAATTTCAATGATTAGGCAATTTTTTCTTTCAACTTTAAAAGCCCTTTCGCCTTTCGTAGGAATAGAATTTAAGATTTCAAAATTTAAAGAAACTTAGTTTCTTCAAAAAAAATTATGTATATTCAAAAATTAAGGGATGACAAATATGAAAATAAGAGCTTCTGTTCGTAAAATTTGTGAAAAATGTCGACTGATACGTAGACGGGGACGAATTTTAATAATTTGCTTCAACCCAAGACATAAACAAAGACAAGGATAATCTTTCTAAACGAGAACACTCTAAAGGATCCGATGGAAAAAAAAAGAAAGGATCCATTTTGACATAAAATGGATATATCCATAGACCGCTGACTTATATTTATGAGATGATAAAATATGGCAAAACCTTTACCACGAATTGGTTCACGCAGAACTGGACGCATTGGTTCACGTAAGAATGGACGTAAAATACCAAAAGGAGTTATTCATGTTCAAGCAAGTTTCAACAATACTATTGTGACCATTACAGATGTACGGGGACGAGTAATTTCTTGGTCCTCCGCTGGCACTTGTGGATTCAAAGGCACAAGAAGAGGAACACCTTTTGCTGCTCAAACCGCAGCAGGAAATGCTATTCGGACAGTAGTGGATCAAGGAATGCAACGAGCAGAAGTCATGATAAAAGGGACTGGTCTTGGACGAGATGCGGCATTAAGAGCTATTCGCAGAAGTGGTATACTATTAACTTTCGTCCGGGATGTAACCCCTATGCCACATAATGGATGCAGACCCCCTAAAAAAAGGCGCGTGTAAAAAGTAATGTAAAAAGTAAATAGTGAATAGATTTCAAGAGAAATAAATAATTCAATGAATTCACAATAACAATATTATTATGGTTCGAGAGAAAGTAACAATATCTACTCGGACACTGCAGTGGAAATGTGTTGAATCAAGAAAAGACAATAAGCGTCTTTATTACGGACGCTTTATTTTGTCTCCACTTATGAAAGGACAATCTGATACAATAGGCATTGCGATTCGAAGAGCTTTGCTTGGAGAAATAGAAGGAACCTGTATCACACGTGCAAAATCTGAGAAAATATCACACGAATTTTCTACTATAGCAGGTATTCAAGAATCAATACATGAAATTTTAATGAATTTGAAAGAAATTGTATTGAGAAGCAATTTGTATGGAACTTGTGACGCGTCTATTTGTGTCAAGGGTCCTGGATATGTAACTGCTCAAGACATCATCGTACCACCTTTTGTGGAAATCATTGATAATACACAGTATATCGCTAGCCTAACAGAACCAATTGATTTGTGTATTCAATTACAAATCGAGAGGAATCGCGGCTATCGTATAAAACCGACAAAAACCTTACAAGACGGAAGTTTTCCTCTAGATGCTGTATTCATGCCAGTTCGAAATGCAAATCATAGCGTTCATTCTTATGGAAATGGGAATGAAAAGCAAGAGATACTTTTTCTCGAAATATGGACAAACGGAAGTTTAACTCCTAAAGAAGCACTTGATGAGGCTTCCCGGAATTTGATTGATTTATTTATTCCTTTTCTCCATGCAGACGAAGAAAACTTACATTTAGAAAAAACTCAACACAACGTTACTTTTACTTTAACCCTTTTTACTTTTCATGATAGATTGACTAAATTAAGAAAAAATCAAAAAGAAATACCATTGAAATACATTTTTATTGACCAATCCGAATTGGCTCCTAAGATCTATAATTGCCTCAAAAGGTCTAATATACATACATTATCAGACCTTTTGAATAAGAGTCACGAAGATCTTATGCAAATTGAAGATTTTCACATAGACGATGTAAAACATATATTGGGTATTTTAGAAATAGAAAACCATTTCGCAATGGATTTACTAAAGAATCAAATCTAAATCCATTGGATTTATATTAATTTTGATCTTCTTTAGAAACAAAAAAAGATGAAAATTTTGAATCTTTAGCACAACCCATTACAAAATATATACAAATTAAAATTGAATAGATGTTATCTAGGGAGAATTCACTTTGAAACGACTATTCCCTAGATATCCACGTGATGATATTTTTCAATTGAATCAATTTGAAAAAGACCTAAAGTTAGAGATTTATCAATAGGTAATGT